ACGACTCATTTCTATTTTTACTCTATCTCCGGGTAGTATACGTATAAAACTGCGTCGGATTCTCCCTGAAATATAACCTAGAATTAGATCTTGATTATCTAATCGAACTCGAAACATACCGTTGGAAAGTGACTCAGTAATTAAACCCTCATGAATCAATTTTTGTTCTTTCATTTCAGATAACCCCCTTTAAGTATCAACTACTAGAGGAAGAGTTCTATAATTCACTTCTCCTCTCTATTTTACAAATAGATAAATAGTAAATTCGAGAGAGTATTAAGTTACCGCAGGAGAATCACCATATATAACACAAAATTTCTCCTCCAATTTTTGCTAGTCGAGCTTCTCGATCTGTCATTATACCTCGAGCAGTAGAAAGAATTAGAATCCCCATTCCGCCTAAAATCTTAGGAATTTGTTGATAGTTGGAATAAATTCGTAGACCGGGTCGGCTGATACGCTTTAAAATAATTTTATTCCCTTTCCTAGTCTTTCTATGTCGTAAGGTTAAAACCAAGAATTTTTTTTTACTTTCTTGATGTTTTCGAACGTTTTCAATAAAACCTTCTCGTAAAAGTATTTTAACAATATTTTTAGTGATATTAGTAGATGCTATTTGAACCCTTCCCTTTTTATCCATGTCAGCATTTCTTATAGAAGTTATTATATCGGCAATAATGTCCCTACCCATGACGAATTATAGTTATTGGTGCCTCCTCATTTTTGATATAATCAACATGCTTTTTTTGTTTTAGTTTAATTTTTTTCTTTTTTATTGAATTTTTTTTATTATTAAATTATAATTTCTTTTAATTAAAAGTATATGCATGAGACACGATCTATTAATTGGATCTATTTCAGATATTCGAATTAATAGAAAATAGAATATAAATTCTAGAATTATATATTCTATTCTATATCTATACTATGATATAACTAGAAATAAAAATAGGAATGAATAAATGAATATACTATAAAATAGTATAATTTAATATATCAAAATATAAAATATAAATAGTCGAATAATAATAATTAATAAATTATAAATTAATATTTATAAATTAATATATTAATATAATAATTATAATTATAATAATTCTAATAATATATAATGAAGACTATAAGACTTCGGGTGCTAATGAAACTATTTTAGTAAAATTCAACTGTCTCAATTCCCGAGCAATCGCACCAAAAATTCTAGTTCCTTTTGGATTTCCTTCTTTATCAATGATAACCGCTGCATTGTCATCATATCGTATTATCATGCCATTTTCACGTTTGAGTTCTTTACACGTGCGTACAATCACAGCTCTAATTACTTCTGATCTTTCTAGAGGCATGTTGGGCACTGCTTCTTTGATTACAGCAACAATAACATCGCCAATATGAGCATATCGTTGATTACCAGTTCCTATGATTCGAATACACATCAACTCTCGAGCTCCGCTGTTATCCGCTACATTTAAAAGGGTCTGAGGTTGAATCATATCATTTTTTTTTTTTATCTCTTATTTCAATGCAAGGGACAAGGGAAAAAATAAATATTGTCTGTCCAGAGATAAAGAAATCCGCGTTTGTTTTTTCATTCTCAATACACCTTTACTTACTTTTGTTTACCTATCCTGATCCTGAAATAACAAATTGAGTTCGTATAGGCATTTTGCATGCAGCTATTTTCATAGCTGCTTTGGCTACAGTTTCTGATACTCCACTTATTTCATAAAGTATTCGGCCCGGTTTAACAACGGATACCCAATATTCGGGGGATCCCTTCCCCGAACCCATACGTGTTTCCATAGGTCTTACTGTAACAGGTTTGTCGGGAAAGATACGTACCCATACCTTTCCACCACGACGTGCATATCGTGTCATTGATCTTCGCCCTGCTTCTATTTGTCTAGCTGTGATCCAAGCAGGTTCAAGTGCCTGAAGAGCATATCTTCCGAAACAAATATGATTGCCTCGGCAAGATATTCCCTTCATTCTACCTCTATGTTGTTTACGAAATCTGGTTCTTTTTGGGTCATAGTTGATGGTTGTTTCTGAATTCCATCTCTACTGCAGAACCGGACATGAGAGTTTCTTCTCATCCAGCTCCTCGCGAATCACTAGACGTGTTTGTTTATGGATAATGCTTATTTCTTTTACTTTTAAAAAATTTTCTAAAGTATTTAACTTTACCTCATATTGAATCATCCAAAAAGTCATACAATAAATGAAATATAAATTTAAATAAAAAAAATAAATAAAAAATATAAAACAAAAGGTTACGCGGGCGAATATTGACTCTTTTCTCTTTTATTTGGAGGGTCATTTTATGACTAGTCAGAAGAAATCTATGTTATTCTTGGTTCATTCCGCCATCCTACCCAATGAATCATTAGGATTGATTCTTTTTCAATCAAATCCTATGTAGTCACAGGTTCCATCGTTCCCATAGCTTCTCCATTAATGCTTAGGCCTGAACTCTGCAATGGAGCTCCCAACAAAATCAGTTATTTGTTTCTGAGTCAATCTCCTCAGTTTTCTTAACCCGAAGCTCGATTCAATTATTCATCTATGTTTCTATTATTTATATCCTTATTCTATCTTATTATTTATTTATCTATCTTATTAGATAGATAATCTCTATATTGATTATTGATTAGATTATTATTATTTAGTAATTATTTATATTTAGATTCTTTATTATTATGATCATATATTCATTCTATTTTTTATTCTATTTTTTTATTATATTATATTATTATATTTATGTTATATTTAATATTTATATGTATATATAGTATAATATAATAATAATATTTTATTTTTATTATATTAATATTAAATATTATATTATATTTGATATTATAGATATTATAATTCTAATTTATTTTATATTTTTATTATTTTATTTATATTTTTTATATTTATTGTATATTGATGTTGATGCTTTATCACACTGCCTTTTTTTATGGGGTGATTTTTCATAAACCATACATATTGGAATCATATATCATTGAGATCTTTATTCTCTCTTTCTATCATCCTTTCATTTTTCTACATCCCTTTTTTTTCATAATTTATAATTAGATTTATTTTTTATGAAAAAAATTTCAGTTGCTATAACTATATAATCGATTCAGTCATATAGTGACTGTTTCTTGGGATCTCGACAATACGAAGCAATAAGTTGGTTATTAGTTTTGAGTTTTTTTAGTTTTGATCGTTACTAAGTTTATAGTGGGGTCATCTTTTTTTTGTAATCTCAACTCTAAATAAAAAACTAAAACTAACGAGTCACACACTAAGCATAGCAATTATACGAAACCTAAATTAAAGAGTAAATCGAATTTTTATTCAACCTTATAGAATTATAATTGTTTGTTTTTCTATTGCTCAGCAGAATGGCGAGATAAGTAAAGGTCCATTATTCTTATTCTTGGTTTACAAATACCCAAATTTTTATGCCTAAGACTCCATAGATAGTTCTAATTGTATGGGAACAGTGATCAATTTTAGCCCGAATTGTTTGTAAAGGAACCCTACCTTCTCTGATCCATTCGACACGTGCAATCTCTTTTCCGTCGATACGCCCTGCGATTTGTACTTGAATTCCTTTTGTATCCGTTTGTTCAGTTAATTCAATAGCTTTCTTCATTGCCTTTCGAAATGAAACTCTATTTTTTAATTGTAAAGCTATATATTCTGCAAGAATATTAGGTTGTCCATAAGGCTTTTCAATTCTTGTGATAGCAATGTTGAGTCTCCGATTTACAGAACGAAACTCTTTTTGTACATTCATCTGTAATTCTTCGACTCCCCCTGTTCGTCCTTCTAATAATAAATTGGGAAATCCAATATAGATTATGACTTGAATAAAATCTATTCTTTTTTGAATCCCTATATGGGCAATTCCTTCAAAACCTGGGGATATTCTCTTATTTTTTTGTACATAGTTTTTAATACAATTCCGTATTTTTTCATCTTCTTGTAGGTCCATGGAAAAATTTTTTGGTTGTGCGAACCAAAAAGAATGATGACTTTGAGTTGTTCCAAGTCTGAAACCTAGTGGATTTATTTTTTGTCCCATATTTTTCTACCCTTTGTTCCATTCATATTTTTTTATAAATTTATAAATATAAAATAGGAATCTAAATTCTGTTTCTTTAGATGAATCTAAAATTTCTATTTTTCTTTTAAAACAATCTTTATATGACAAGTGGTTTTTTTTATTAGACAACTACGTCCTCGAGCCCGAGTTCTTAACTTTTTAACAATAGCGCCTCTGTTGACTTCAGCTTTACTAATAAATAAATCAGCTTCATTTAAACTCATATTATGACTAGCATTTGCTGCTGCAGAATAAACTAATTGTAAAATTGGATAAGATGCTCTATAAGGCATTAGTTCTAATATCATGAGTGTTTCCTCATAAGAACGCCCGCGAATCTGATCAATTACTCTTCGTGCTTTGAAAACAGACATACATACATATATATGTTGAGCTAACACTTTTGCTTCTCTATCAGAATTTTCGTTCTTTATCATAAAAGAAAGTTATCCCCCGCCAATGAATGATAAGTGCCTAGGTGAAGTATAGTATAAGATAAGTCAGAAAAGTAAGAATAAGTAATAAAAGTCTAAGTCTTAGTATACTATAAAAAGAAAATAAAATACTATACTCTTACTATAAGATAAAGACTCTTAAGTCTAAATACTAATTATAAATACTATTAAGATAAGTTATAAATACTATTAAGATAAGTTATAAATACTATTTCTAAATACTATTAAGATAAGACTTTTAACATGAATACTTAGTAGAACGACTAACGACGAGATTTATTATCGTTTCTTGCATGTCTCACGAAAGTTAGAGTAGGTGCGAATTCTCCCAATTTGTGACCGACCATACGATCTGTTATATAAATAGGTAAATGTTCCTTTCCATTATGAATAGCGATTGTATGGCCAATCATTGTGGGTATAATGGTAGATGCCCGAGACCAAGTCAC